ACTCGAAAAAAGGACTAGATTGTGTACTGATGAGACTCAAAAAGAATACTTGCCTAAAAAATATGATCCTTTCTTGAATGGGCCCTATCGTGGAACAATCAAAAATTTTTTTGCACCTTCAATCATAAGTGAAACTTCCATAGAAAATTCCATAGAAACTGTTTGGATAAATAAAATCCATAGTATCCTTCTTGTTACTGATTATCCAGAATTTGAACAGAAAATAGATAAGTTTGATAGAAAATCATTATCAACAGAAATTGGTCATTTCTTGAACTTAATTAGTGAATTTTCTGGAGAATCAACATCGAATTTCAATTTGAAAGGGCTTTTTTTATTTCCAGAACAAGGAAGAATTGATTCAAAAGATCAAGCAAAGTTTTTAAAATTTTTATTCGATGCAGTTATAACTGATCCCAACGATCAAACAATTAGAAAAAAATTTATTGGAATAAAAGAAATCAGTAAAAAAATCCCTCGATGGTCATACAAATTAATCGACGATTTAGAACAACAGGAGAGAGAAAATGAAGAAGACATGGCGGAGGATCATCAGATTCGTTCAAGAAAAGCCAAACGTGTAGTGATTTTTACTGATAATCAACAGAATACCGATACTTATACTAATACCAAAGAGACTAATAATCCTGATCAAGCAGACGAAGTGGCTTTAATACGTTATTCGCAACAATCGGATTTTCGTCGAGACATAATCAAAGGCTCCATGCGCGCTCAAAGACGTAAAACAACTATTTTAGAACTATTTCAAGCAAATATACATTCCCCCCTTTTTTTGGACAGAATAGACAAACCACCCTTTTTTTCTTTTGATATTTCCGGACTGATGAAACTCATTTTTAGAAATTGGATGGGGAAAAACACAGAATTTCCAATTTCGGATTATGCGAAGGAAGAGACAAAAGAAAGGGATAAAAAAGAGGAGGACAAAAATGAAGAGGACAAAAGAGAAGAGAAAACACGAATAGAAATAGCGGAAGCCTGGGATAGCATTGTATTTGCTCAAGTAATAAGGGGTTCCGTATTAGTAACTCAATCAATTCTTAGAAAATATGTTATATTACCTTCATTGATAATATCTAAAAATATCGGCCGTATGTTATTATTTCAATTTCCCGAGTGGTCCGAAGATTTAAAGGATTGGAATAGAGAAATGTATGTTAAATGCACCTATAATGGTGTTCAATTATCAGAAACAGAATTTCCGAAAAACTGGTTAACAGACGGTATTCAGATAAAGATCCTATTTCCTTTCTGTCTGAAACCTTGGCACATATCTAAGCTACAATCTCCTCATAGAGATCCAATGAAAAAGAAAGGGCAAAAAGATGATTTTTGTTTTTTAACAGTTTGGGGAATGGAAGCTGAACTACCTTTTGGTTCTCCCCGAAAACTACCTTCCTTTTTTGAACCTATTTTTAAAGAACTTGGAAAAAAAATTAGAAAATTGAAAAAGAATTGTTTTCTAGTTCTAAGAGTTTTAAAAGAAAGAACAAATGTGTTTCTAACGATCGCAAACGAAACAAAAGAATGGGTTATCAAAAGCATTCTATTTATAAAAACAAGAATAAAAGAACTCTCAAAAAAAAATCCAATTCTATTATTTGGATTGAGAGAAGTATATGAATCGAGTGAAACTAAAAAAGAAAAGGATTTGATAATCAGTAATAGTAATCAGATGATTCATGAATCATCTATTCAAATTCGATCTATGGATTGGACAAATTATTCACTGACAGAAAAAAAAATGAAAGATCTGACTGATAGAACAAGAACAATCAGAAATCAAATAGAAAAAATTACAAAAGAAAAGACAAAGGAATTTCTAACTCCAGAGATTAATATTAGTCCTAACAAAAAAAGTCATAATGCTAAAAGATTAGAATCCCAAAAAAATATTTGGCAGATATTAAAAAGAAGAAATACTCGATTAATTCGTAAATCGCATTATTTTATACAATTTTTCATTGAAAGGATATACATAGATATCCTTCGATGTATCATTAATATTCCAAGAATCAATGCACAGCTTTTTCTTGAATCAACAAAAAAACTTATTGATAAATACATTTACAATAATGAAGCAAATCAAGAAAGAATTGATAAAACAAATAAAAATACAATTCACTTTATAAAGTCACTTTCTAATATTCGAAATAGTAATAAGAATTCACAGATTTTTTGTAACTTATCCTCCTTGTCACAAGCATATGTGTTTTACAAATTATCACAAACCCAAGTTATTAACTTGTATAAGTTAAGATCTGTTCTTCAATATCACGGAACATCTCTTTTTCTTAAGAATGAAATAAAGGATTATTTTGGAGCACAAGGAATATCTCATTCCGAATTAAGACATAAGAAACTTCGGAATTCTGGAATGAATCACTGGAAAAACTGGTTAAGGGGTCATTATCAATACGATTTATCTCAGATTAGATGGTCTAGATTAGTACCACAAAAATGGCGAAATAGAGTTAAT